ATTGTAGTAGTGTAGATTGATCTATATTAACTTTGTATTATACAACTTTACTACAGTCGACAGTATTTTATACACTGTAGAACTTTTTTTACACTACAATAAAACTATGAGAAAGTAAAGTATGGTAGAAAGAAAGAAAAAATATGAATCTTTCTTTCTACCATATACTATCGGATCGCATAGAATACTGCCGATTCTAGTCCGCACATTTCAGTTAAGACGCGGAATTTGAATCCTTTTCGTCAGAAGTCAAGTTTCGTTCAAATTTATTAATCATTTTTACTTTGATTTTGACTAACTGTTTTTACGTAAATGATAAGTAGAAAAGCAGTAGGCACGAGAACGAACAATGCAGTAGCAATAAATGCAAGAATATTTACTTCCATAATCTAATCGTTTTTTTATTTTAATTTTATTTCACAATAACTCGGGATTTAATCCCATAGAGATCATAAACCTTTTGCCTGTAAATTCAATGGATGAATTCCCTCTTGATGGTATTGAATCGAATCAATATTATAAATAACAATATCTGAGCTATCAAATCAACTCATCGTCGAGAATTGAATAGTATACCATAGGAAGATCTTTTATCCACACCGAATCAAATCAAAAATGGGATTCCTGATCCAATCAAGAATTTTTTATTGACTGTTCCCTTCTTTCTTTTCGATAACCTACCCTACGCCTTTCTTGTATCATTATCCGATGAAGTATCATCGGACGACCCTTCCACTCCCATTAGCCCCAAACCAAAATAAACAATAGAGGTGAAATGGAAAAAGAAAGAGGTTAAGTTCTAAACTATTTTTTTTAATGATCTAATTTTCTTTGAAGACAAAGGCGTGTGGTAAAGATGAATCCGAGTAGAAAGTTCTATTAATTAATAGTAGTGTTTTCGATGTCGATGGGACTCCGAAAATACAATAAATCAAAAAAAGGGAGGAAATCTTATTCATTCCTTCTCTAAGAAAGGTGCTATTGTGGGACGATCTTTATCTTTCTTTTATCCTCTTTCCTCAGATTATTTTAGGACACATATATCAAAAGTTCAGTGTGCAATTTTAATAAAATAGATTGTTCAAATTCAAATTAGTAAATTTACTAATTGAGGTTACCCAAAATCAGAACCAAAACCCGAGATAATGACATTTGGAAACGTAGCTCATAGGGGGAATTAGATTCCCTTTATTTTGGGTCATATAAGAAAGAAATTTCATTTGTGTATGTGCTACCAAGAACCCTGTGGTACTCTCTTCTCTGTCCATATTCCATTATGAACAATAGAAAAAGAAGACCCAATATATCTTGGACTCCTGAATATAATGCTACCAACAATTGTACTAATTCAAATATATCTTTATACCATAAATCGGTACTCGTTGCAGTACCGAAAATTTGCATCTATTTGTTTGATGATGAGAAATACGAAAGAAAATAAAAAAAAAGGGGGCCTTTTTTCTTGGGAATGAAATTCTGCCCTGCCCGTTGGTCCATCTTTCACAGAAAAGAGAGAGTTTAATTAATGGATTTATTGGATTCGTCGGGACTGACGGGGCTCGAACCCGTAGCTTCCGCCTTGACAGGGCGGTGCTCTAACCAATTGAACTACAATCCCAGGGAAATTAAGGGATATAGCAGAAAATGTGACTTCTACGTATCAGGTATTTCGGAAGGACAAGAGGTTATACCTTCTCCTGGTAGATTGACGAATTGTTGGGCCGAGCTGGATTTGAACCAGCGTAGACATATTGCCAACGAATTTACAGTCCGTCCCCATTAACCGCTCGGGCATCGACCCAGGAAGAATCCTTTTTAGACTTATTGGGAATCCATGATCAACTTCCTTTCGTAGTACCCTACCCCCAGGGGAAGTCGAATCCCCGCCGCCTCCTTGAAAGAGAGATGTCCTGGACCGCTAGACGATGGGGGCGTGAGAAACATACTAATTGATTAGCCGCCATCATACTAGACTATGATCATAACATAATATCAACTTTTCAAATTGTCAATATAAATAGAATGGAATAGCATGATTCGATCCAAGCTCTATTTTCATTATTTCATAAAATGTTTTTGATTCGTTATTTATGAATTATTCATTCTAATTGCCATGCATTATATTAAATATAATATTAAAAATATTAAATATAAATAGATATATATTATATAGAACTAAATCTATAATTATCTTAATTTATATTAAATAATAATAAAATATAAAACTTCTAGTACGAAAAATACGATTCCGCCCGGAATGGAATAATTTGTCGAAAAAGAGGGGGTTTAATTCCATTTCTTACACTTTCATTCATTGGTTCATTTATTGTATTGTTAAGATATGCCTAGCTCACACTAAGCTAGGAGATTAATAAACGATAAATATGAGAAGAGAGATCAAGATAAGTTATTGAAAATTGTTTTTCTCGAATTATATCATTCTAATCGAATTAGTAGAATTCTAATTTAGTTCAGAGTACAAGTCGAATTCATGATTCTA